AATATGAGGAACCTCCCTTGACAGTAATATACTGTATGTTGTATATGTAAATCCTAGATATGAAAAGAGGCATAATTCATCCAGCAAAGGGAACAGATATAGTATATAAAGAAAAATAATAGGTGCACAACACAAATAAAAAAAAAAATACAATAAATTTTGAAAAGAAAATAAGAAAATAAAGTAAAGAACAATGGTCAATGAGATAAAAATGAGATAAAAATCATGAATAAAAAAATTCAGGTTCAAATTTAATATTCATAGATAATAGATAATCTAATCTAGACGGTCATTTATAAAAGATAGGGAAATGAAATACACTGACTCATGATTCTTATTCATCCACTTGTGAAAAAAGGATTGGTTGGCTCGTTGAATTGAAAATTTACTTATTGAATGAGTAAAGGATTAAAATGGATTCCATTGGGTGGTACCAACTCAATCGAATGCTAACTTCCATTTACTTCATTATGGATTATGGAATTAATCGATCAACTTGCTATCGGATACTTATTTTTGATTCAGTATTAAAATAAAAAAAAATTTCGACATATTATTATGATTTACGATTATGAGAAGCAATACCACGACTTCTGATCCTGCGGTTTCCACACTTGAAGAACAAAACCTAGGGCGTATCGCTCAAATTATTGGCCCAGTACTGGATGTCATTTTTCCACCGGGCAAGATGCCTAATATTTATAATGCTTTGGTAATTAAGGCTCGAGATACGGCTGGTCAGCAAATTAATGTAACTTGTGAGGTACAACAATTATTAGGAAATAATCGAGTAAGAGCTGTAGCTATGAGCGCTACAGATGGTCTGATGAGAGGAATGAAGGTGATTAACACGGGAGCTCCTCTAAGTGTTCCAGTCGGCGGAGCTACTCTCGGACGAATTTTCAACGTTCTTGGGGAACCTGTTGATAATTTTGGTCCTGTTGATACTCGCACAACATCTCCTATTCATAGATCTGCACCCGCTTTCATACAGTTAGATACGAAATTATCAATCTTTGAAACAGGGATTAAAGTGGTGGATCTTTTAGCCCCCTATCGCCGTGGAGGAAAAATAGGACTATTTGGGGGAGCTGGGGTGGGTAAAACAGTACTCATCATGGAATTGATCAACAACATTGCCAAAGCTCATGGAGGCGTATCCGTATTTGGCGGAGTAGGGGAGCGTACTCGTGAAGGAAATGATCTCTACATGGAAATGAAAGAATCCGGGGTGATTAATGAAAAAAATCTTGGAAAATCCAAAGTAGCTCTAGTCTATGGTCAAATGAATGAACCGCCAGGAGCTCGTATGAGAGTTGGCTTGACTGCCCTAACCATGGCGGAATATTTCCGGGATGTTAATGAGCAAGACGTACTTCTATTCATCGATAATATCTTTCGTTTCGTTCAAGCAGGGTCCGAAGTATCTGCCTTATTAGGTAGAATGCCTTCCGCAGTGGGTTATCAACCTACCCTTAGTACGGAAATGGGTTCTTTGCAAGAAAGAATTACTTCTACCAAAGAAGGATCTATAACATCGATCCAAGCAGTTTATGTACCTGCGGATGATTTGACCGACCCTGCTCCTGCCACGACATTTGCACATTTAGATGCTACTACCGTATTATCAAGAGGATTAGCTGCCAAAGGTATTTATCCAGCAGTAGATCCCTTAGATTCAACGTCAACCATGTTACAACCTCGGATCGTTGGCGAGGAACATTATGAAACTGCTCAAAGAGTTAAGCAAACTTCACAACGTTACAAGGAACTTCAGGACATTATAGCTATCCTTGGGTTGGACGAATTATCCGAAGAAGATCGTTTAACTGTAGCAAGAGCACGAAAGATTGAGCGTTTCTTATCACAACCCTTCTTTGTGGCAGAAGTCTTTACTGGTTCTCCGGGGAAATATGTTGGTCTCGCAGAAACAATTCGGGGATTTCAACTCATCCTTTCCGGAAAATTAGATGGTCTTCCCGAACAGGCCTTTTATTTGGTGGGTAACATCGATGAAGCTACCGCGAAAGCTATTAACTTAGAAAACTTAGAAGAGGAGAGCAAATTGAAGAAATGACCTTAAATCTTTGTGTACTGACTCCTAATCGAATTATTTGGGATTCCGAAGTGAAAGAAATTATTTTATCTACGAATAGTGGACAAATTGGAGTATTACCAAACCATGCCCCCATTGCCACGGCTGTAGATATAGGTCTTTTGAGAATACGGCTAAACGACCAATGGTTAACAGTGGCTCTTATGGGTGGTTTCGCTAGAATAAGTAATAATGAGATAACTATTTTAGGAAATGATGCAGAATTTAGTACTGACATTGATGCACAAGAAGCTCAACAAACTCTTGAAATAGCTGAAGATAACTTGAGTAGAGCTGAGGGTAAGAGACAAGCAATTGAGTCAAATCTAGCTCTCAGACGAGCTAGGACACGAGTAGAGGCTGTCAATGTGATTTCCCAGTAGTAGTCAATGCATTCAATAAAAATAAAAAGAATCAAAAAAATAATTAAAATTAAAGGAGTTTCTTATTATACACTACATTTTCATTCCAAAAATTGAACCAAATTGAACACAATGAAGTCTAATCTGATTAATCTTATGATAGAACGAAAAAAAGAGGATGGGTAGAAAAACTTATTAGATACCTGATTCCATGGTATCTAATAAGTTCTACCTACTATTGGATTTGAACCAATGACTCCCGCCGTATGAAAGCAATACTCTAACCACTGGGTTAAGTAGGTTATTTATCACCACAAAAAGGTCTTCATCATTTCGATGGATTCTAGTTAAAATATGCTTTCTAAGCAATATCAATCTTTTACCAGTAAACGGATCGGAGAGTTATCATATGCATATGGAATACCCTTCTTGACAAGAAATTGCCTCTATGTTAAAATAGTTATGATTTATGATAAGGGTTATAGCTCAGTTAGGTAGAGCACCTCGTTTACACGTGCGCCAATGCTTTTCAAGGAAGCCCATTATGCAATGACCATAATTGATCTTTTTGAGAAGTCGATGTCTTATTCCGTAGATTCGAGAGAACAAGAGAAAAATAGCCTGACAAATATTTGGTTCGATCCGATTCAGGTGCGAATTCCACTGCCAAATCAATCAAATAGAACATGCCATTGTAAGGTAAATGTCCAGTCCATTCAATGCCAGGCATAATGAGTATAAGGGTCTCAAAAGAACCTCTTGTCGTCCTATGAGCTTTGAGGTGTATGAAGTCTCATATTTTACTCTTGCAGTGGAGCGATAGAGGCTCCATTTCACTTAGGTTGATCTAGGCCGAAGGCAGACCTAAATCAAGGTCACTTTTCTTTGAAACACTTTGGTATTGCTCCTAGATCAGGATACAAATAATGAATCAGAGCACATGGAACCGTCTCATTATCTTTTTATCTTCCTGTAAAGAAAAAAATGGTGGACTAACTGATCTTTACATCAGTTGATGAAAGAGCCCAATGCAACAAAATGCATGTTGGGTCTTTGAAACAGTTCGAATCATTTCGATAATAATCAGTTTTCTCTGTTTTACCGAGAAGGTCTACGGTTCGAGTCCGTATAGCCCTAATACATTATACATTCCATTTTTGTTTTGTATAGAGATTTTAGTAGTTTTATTTTATATTTTAATAGTAGGATAGTAGGAACAATAAAATAAACACAATAATTCATTTCAACGGACCCAATTGGTATTTGTCAAATCTCGGATCAAATAACCATATTTCTTTATCCATTTTCATGAATGAATTACTTTTTCCTCTTTTATTGCCCATGATCAAAGAGTTATTTATACACTTTTTTGGGGTTTGGTATACCCAAACCCAGTCAATTTATGAAATTAAAATCATGAAAGAATACTGTCTAAAGACTTCAACCTGACCCAAGCAAATCCAATCCTAAGTCGCATGGATCTAGGACCTATTCTTTTCTTGATCTTGAGTATTTGTGGATAATCAGTTTTTGGCTGAACAACAAACCTAATAGATTCTTAGATTCTTTCAATTTTAAATTTGTTTCAAAGATAATGTAGGGCTAATTAATTAGCCCTACATCCATCAAGGCTCCAACTTCTATATTCTAAGAGTTGAGCGGGTTTGGGAATTTGGTCTATCGAATTGCTCGATAATGTGTGATTCTTTCTATTAGACTATTAGGAGAAGATTATTAGAGGGATCCTATATTATGCCGAACGTTCATGATTCCATCAAATTAAAAAATTAAATATAACTATACTTTATAAGATAAGTATAAACTAATTACTAAGTATTCTTATTTCTTATACCTTATACTTAAGATACTAAGTATAAGGTATTAAGAAATAAGAATAAATATAATAATAAAAAAAAAAAAAAACAGAAAAATATAGAAGTGGGATGACATTAGATGAATCTTGAAAGAAGGCATGGCCTACAGCAAACAAACTCTCAACTGTGCGGTTTGATTTGATCAAACTAAATTCTTTTCTTGTTTCACCTAAGAAGGTCTAGATTAATTGAAAATTCCAATTCAAATGGAATAATTCAGCCTATTCCACATTCATAGGAGTAATTTATATGTTTCTGCTTCACGAATATGATATTTTCTGGGCATTTCTAATAATATCAAGCGTTATTCCTATCTTGGTATTTGTCATTTCTGGAATTTTAGCTTCCGATTAGGGAAGGGCCAGAAAAGCTTTCTAGTTATGAATCAGGTATAGAAACCATGGGGGATGCTTGGGTACAATTCTGAATTCGCTATTACATGTTTGCTCTAGTTTTTGTTGTTTTTGATGTTGAAACGGTTTTTCTTTATCCATAGGCAATGAGTTTTGATGTATTGGATGTATCTGTATTTATAGAAGTTTTCATATTCGTGCTTATCCCAATTGTGGGTTCAGTTTATGCATGGCGAAAAGGAGCGTTGGAATGGTCTTAGATGAATATTTAGACAATCAAAAGAAAAAGGAAGGAAAGGATGACATTGAGACAGTTATGAATTTGGTTGAGTTTCCATTACTTAACCAAACAACCCCCCATTCAATTATTTCAACTACAGCGAATGATCTCTCTAATTGGCCAAGACTCTCCAGTTTATGGCTGCTTCTCTATGGTACTAGTTGTTGTTTCATTGAATTTGCTTCATTATATAGGCTTGCGATTCGACTTTGATCGTTATGGGTTGGTGCCAAGATTGATCCCAAGACAAGCAGACCTCATTTTAACGGCTGGAACGGTAACAATTAAAATGGCTTCCTCTTTAGTAAGATTATATAAGCAAATGCCTGAACCAAAATATGTAATTGCTATGGGAGCCTGTACTATTACAGGAGGGATGTTCAGTACTGATTCTTATAGTACTGTTCACGGAGTCGATAAACTAATTCCTGTGGATGTCTATTTGCCAGGTTGTCCGCCTAAACCAGAGGCAGTTATAGATGCTATAACGAAACTTCGTAAGAAGATATCTCAAAAAATCTTTGAAGTTGAAGATAGAACTGTGTATCAACAGGAGAATCGATGTTTTACTACTAATCACAAGGTTTACCTTCGACACAGTACTAATACTGGAAATTATAATCAAGGATTACTCTATCAATTACCATCTACTTCAGAGATACCTTTTAGATTTGAATTTGAAAAAGATTTAAAGTCCAAAGGGTCAGTATCTTCTTACGAATTAGTTAATCAGGCAGGGTTCCTTTGTGCAGAATAAGAAAGAGCGGGTCAGTCTTTAACAATTTCATTGTCAATGTGAAGTATTGATACAAAGAAAAATGTGGTAGAGATGAAGGAGATGCAAATTCGTTTAAAAGAACATTTTTACATTCCCTTCTAGATGAAACAGAGTAACTGGACTTTAATTCATATGGGGGTGGCTAAAAAAAGAGGTTCTCATTGATATTCCCCAATTGGAAAGATATCATATACATTTTGTATGAGCAGAAAGACTAGGATGACTCAAAAGAGTTCTGCACCATGAACTTTGTACCGCGCACATCACTTAGGGGGGGCCCCGGAAATTGAGCAAGAGTGAGAAAAAAAATATGAAAAAAAAAAAGACGGAAGAGACGAAATGCAGAAATGAAAAATGAAAGGAATTGGGGTTGATTTGTACTGTGTCTGAAAAACATCCTTTCTATTCTTATCCTTTCACTCTGAATCTTTTTATCTAATTTTTTTATGAAATTTGAGATATATACGAAAATTTAACATCCTATTTAAAATTTAAATAAGATCAAAGTATGAACAGAGAGGAAAAAAATAAAAATGAAAAGGAAAGTAAAGAATATGTATCCCGATCCGTATCAATGAATTTCATTTGTATGAGGTATTAATATTTATCCGATACATTATTCACGTGTCAGGAACCAGATTTGAACTGGTGACACGAGGATTTTCAGTCCTCTGCTCTACCAACTGAGCTATCCCGACCATTTCCTGTGCATCATCCTAGCGGAGTACTTGTATCTATGTCAATGAAAAGAACTAAAAAAGTCTTAACAAATTGTACCTAGCTCCTCAATTTCTTAGATCTTCAAAACCAAAAGAAGACTTTCTTTGTATTGTAAATGTAAGGATAATGATATGGACTGTGAATGACTCAATAACGGGGATTCCTTGAATCTATACATATATGTTCATTTGTACAGGTATCGTATCTATACAAATGAAATTGGATTGGAAGAAGAAACGAGGATTTCTATTCGGATTTGTTTGTGAAAGAACAGAGTGAATGAAATGAGAAAGATATTGAATTTTGGTTGAACTGAACCATTGATGAAAAAAAAAAGAAGATAAAGAAATAAGAGGGAGGTAAAATGGGCTTTTCTTGGGGATAGAGGGACTTGAACCCTCACGATTTTTAAAGTCGACGGATTTTCCTCTTACTATAAATTTCATTGTTGTCGGTATTGACATGTAAAATGGGACTCTCTCTTTATTCTCGTCCGATTAATTTTCAAAAGATCTATGAAACTCTGGAATTAATCATTTGATCAATGAATATTAGAATTCGATTTCAATTTAAACTTCAATTGGAAAATGGGAATGGATTCAGAATAACTCTTCTTTTTTTCATAGATTTTTTGATCTTTAGAATGATTATTTGATCTCTATCTTTCTAATTAATATAGAAAGAATCTAAATATCGAAATAGAGGGTTGTGATTAATCTTTCCTATGTCAGTATGTATTAGGTATATAAGCTTATCCTTTACTGTCATTTCTATCATTTGATAGAAGGATTTTTGCTACTAACGTAACGTAGTCAATTTCATTCGTTAGAACAGCTTCCATTGAGTCTCTGCACCTATCCCTTTTTATTCTCATTTTCCATTTTTTATAAAGATTTGGCTCAGGATTGCCCATTTTTAGTTCCAGGGTTTCTCTGAATTTGGAAGTTACCACTTAGCAAGGTTTCCATACCAAGGCTCAATCCAATCAAGTCCGTAGCGTCTACCAATTTCGCCATATCCCCCTTTGCTTTGATATTTGATATGATACAAGGATCTAATTGTAATTCCATACACCTCTTTCATTGATCTTGGAACTGTTGAATTCATTAGTTAAGGATTCCTGTATCGAAAAAGTGTATGCTGCTATTTTATTTTTTTGGCCGTCTTCCATTCTATCATTTCATCTCTATTGGATGAATCCTATTTGTTTCAATCCGAAATTATTCTATCATTGATGTATCCGCAATTCAATATAGATAGATATATCCCACATATATCTATGCCTTGACTCCCCCTTCTTTTTTATAGCGGAATTAAAAATAGTAGAACGCTCGATATTTATTTTATTTTTTTTTTTTTTAACAATTCGTCCTCTTGTGTATAATGATAGAATACAAGTTTCTATCAGTTTTAGTCATGGATTTACATTATTCGAATAGAAATCAATAGAATATGATTCTATTTAGTTTTTCACTATTTATCTATTAGGATATAGATAGTTTCTTTACGTGAAATTTAGATTTATAGTATAGTTTTTTAGTTACACCATTAGAATGAGAATAAATGAATTATTCATAATATGATTTTAATTATCATAAAATAATCATATTAATATTATTGAAGTGAAGATTTAATTTAAGATTGGATTTATTGTATTGATTTCATATCCATCTTTATTTCATATTCATCTTCATATTAATCATATCATATTCAAAATAGTAAGAATTTAATTCTAAATTAGATTTTCTATTATTTAATATTTATAATTATTTTAAAAATTTTTAATTATAAATTAAAATATGATAATTTGATTAATAGGATAATATGAATATGGAATTAAATTTCTATTTATATATCTAGATATAAAGAATCTAAATATTTTTATTTTATATTTTCTAATATAGAATCTAAAATCTATAACTAATAACTATAAATAGAATAAATAAGAATAGAAATAGAGAAGAAATTTAAATAATCAATAAATGAAAAAAAAAAGAAGAATCACCAGGTAATAGCTAAGATCCGAGAGTTTCCTATACACTATTGATCTTATATCCGCCCGCTTAGCTCAGAGGTTAGAGCATCGCATTTGTAATGCGATGGTCATCGGTTCGATTCCGATAGCCGGCTCTTTTTCTTTGCATGATTGAAAATCTCTACTCTCGCTTTCTCTAAATGTCGAGTTATTATGTCATGGTAACTTGCAGCTATAGCTATGAATAAAAAAAGTTAACTAGATCTTTACAGAAGAAATTTGAAAAGGTAGCCTTCGCTTGAACTTCACTATATTATATATACAAAAAATAAAAATATTGATAAAATTTATTTCATTCTGCTTTGTAATACTTCAGTAGATTGTGTTTTGCTTTGCTGATCCTTTAGTTCAGTCTGAATTTATTTTATATATTTTATAATATTTTTTTATATTTTAATTTTAGATTTATATAATATTATAATTATAATTTTTTTTTTCAAATGAAAGTGAATCAAAAAGGGAGCCTTTATTTATATGTCTCGTTACCGAGGACCTCGTTTCAAAAAAATACGCCGTCTGGGGTCTTTACCAGGACTAACTAGTAAAAGCCCCAGATCCGGAAGTTATCTTCAAACCCAATTGCGCTCGGGAAAAAGATCACAATATCGTATTCGTTTAGAAGAGAAACAGAAATTGCGTTTTCATTATGGTCTGGCAGAGCGACAATTACTTAAATATGTGCATATTGCTGGAAAAGCCAAAGGGTCAACAGGTCAGGTTTTACTACAACTACTCGAGATGCGTTTGGATAACATCCTTTTTCGATTAGGTATGGCTTCGACCATTCCTGGAGCCAGACAATTAGTTAACCATAGACATATTTTAGTTAATGGTCGTATAGTAGATATACCAAGTTATCGTTGCAAACCCCGAGATATTATTACTACGAAGGATAAAGAAAGATCGAAAGCTCTGATTAAAAATTATCTTGTTTCATCCCCCCGCGGGGAATTGCCAAACCATTTGACTATTGATTCCTTACAATATAAAGGATTTGTAAATCAAATAATAGATAATAAATCGATCGGTTTGAAAATAAATGAGTTGTTGGTCGTAGAATATTATTCCCGTCAAACTTGATTCTAACGAAAATAAAAAAAGCAAGGTTCATACAATTTTTACCCCCTTCGCTGAAGTAAATAGAGTACCTTGTCTCATTCACATATCAAAAATGGATCGACAATAAATAGGATTCTTTTTCTTCTTTTCAATATCAATACAATATTTCTATTTGTATTTTACGTATCACAGGCTCTAATTAGGGATAGAAAATCTCTATCAAATAAGGACTGTTAGAATAATGATATCAATTATTATTTGATTTGATACGTAACGTTGATAAATGAAAAGAAAAGGAGAGAGAGGGATTCGAACCCTCGGTAAACAAAAGTTCACATAGCAGTTCCAATGCTACGCCTTGAACCACTCAGCCATCCCTCCTACGGAATCTTATTCTTGACCAAAAACCGAATGAGTAGCGAGTCATTCATCTTAATTGTAGTACAGGTATGACCGCCTGGTGGTTCCATAGGAAGAAAAGTTTTTTTTCCAATTTCATATTTATCAACAGCAACTTCTTTCATTAGCTACCCCATGATCTATTCAAAATTCATGAATTGTCCGATTCACTTTTTGATTTCAACTGTATGGCGTGGCACATATACGTTATGCAAACAAAATAAAATTAAAATAATTAAAATAAAGGATGGTTACCTTATTTTTTTATCATGGAATGATTATTCAATTCTTTTTCCTTTTGATAACCAAATAAAAACTTAGATGAAATAGTAATAGTATACTACGAAATTGGAATGAAATATAATCTGATTCAACTATTTCATTTCATCTTTGTCAAAAGGGAGGACAATTTGTGCCCCACGTTTTTCCAATTAGTCTGTTTTTATGTTATTTTGTACTGTACAATTTATTTTTTTGTGGGATCGTTTTCCCCGAAGGGTAATGAAAATAATTATAGAATGAATTGATAATTATGCCTAGATCTCGAATAAATGGAAATTTTATTGATAAGACCTCCTCAATTGTAGCCAATATCTTATTACGAATAATTCCGACAACTTCAGGAGAAAAAAAGGCATTTACCTATTACGGAGATGGTGCGATTTGATTCTTTTCTTGTTTTTTTACCCCTCAGTTTTACGAGAAAAAGAACGTAGTTAGGAATAAAAAAAAAAACAAATTAGTGAAAGAAACCTACGCTTGGTGAAGGTGAAGTTTAGAGATAGAGCAATTCCTTCTGTCGTGTATCCTCGATTGATGCAGCCTTAGATGCTTCAATTATCGATTTTAGTATTGAGCGAAAGGTTACATCTATAGGTTCTTTATTGGAGGTCAATCCTACTTAATTAGTATCCATAGGTGGCATTGTGGAAAAAGCACTACACCTAGGAATCAACAACACGAAAACTTTGTTATAAATAACCCTTTTCCTTATCGGTATCGGGACTAACAAGAATGGTTGGGAAAACTAAGATCCATCTCATTCGTGCTTTGGGTACCCGTATAACCATCAAAGACCGTTGAAGTGACTAATTCCTGGAAATCGTAAGCGTTGAGTACAAAGAAATTGTTGGAGTTACCATTTCTATCTATCACTAATACGATTGGTGGTAAGAAAAAACCTCTTGTGGGAAGGCTGGTTAGAAATTTCTTGTAAAAATACCAGCTCCTGTCAGTTCATAATGAGAATAGTTAAATTTTGATTACATGAATTATTACCTTTAGTACTATGCACAGAAGGGAGGAGCCGTATGAGATGAAAATCTCACGTACGGTTCTGGAACGGAGATTCTTTTACAAGAATGAACGACCGTAACGGATGTCGGCTCAATCCGAAGGAAATTATGCAGAAGCTTTACAGAATTATTATGAAGCTACGCGACCAGAAATTGATCCCTATGATAGAAGTTATATACTCTATAACATAGGTCTTATACACACAAGCAATGGAGAGCATACAAAAGCTTTGGAATATTATTTCCGGGCACTAGAACGAAATCCATTTTTACCACAAGCTTTTAATAATATGGCCGTGATCTGTCATTACGTGCGACTATCTTCACTATAGAAAGAAGGAAAAAAAGATCAAATCATCTAGTAAATACTAGAAAAAAAAAGGCTTTCTACATATGCATCGTCCAAAGTAACGATTTTTATCAGCTGTAGCAAGGAAAGATACTTCGCGAGAACCAAAAAAATCGGAAGAAATAGGTATGGCCTATATACTATACTCTATGGATAAAGAGTCAAATTGATAGAGAAAGCACCGTAAAGATCAATTAGTAAGCTATTATTTGGTCAATACATTTCAGAACTGCTTACTTATGTCATGATATGGAATAAAAAAAGTTAGAAATCAACTTATGTAATAGAGTCGATCTACTAAAGTATTGAGCAGCGGTGTAGCATCAGATCCCAAAGATTGTAAGTTCTTTTTTATTAATGGGATAAAGTCTTTTTCAAAAATTCTATATAAAAAGATATAAAAATATCATATCCCATATATGAAATATGAAACCGAGATAGTTACCTTTCAGAAAATTATAACGATATCGGGGGATATCTATGCTTCATTCTTCTGAAGGTGGGAGAAAAGAGAAAACTAATCATTCATCCAAATTAGAATTGGAAACTTATGTATTATGTAATAAACATCTTCTGGTTTATTCAAGATAAAATAGAATAGATTGATGAGCCGTATGAGGTAGGAAACTCTCAAGTACGGTTCTAAGGGAGGGAATTGATTCACCTATTCCGACCGTGGAGAACAGGCCATTCTACAAGGCGATTCTGAAATTGCAGAGGCTTGGTTCGATCAAGCTGCTGAGTATTGGAAACAAGCTATAGCGCTTACTCCAGGGAATTATATTGAAGCGCATAATTGGTTAAAAATAACGAGGCGTTTTGATTTTGAATAAGACCATTTTTTTTGTATCCAGCAATCAAATTAAATAAATCCTTCCTATGAGAAGGTCCAATCAAGAAT